TTTGGGTAAACTAAAAAATTAGGAGCAAGCGCCTAATCTGGACTTGTTTGTCTTTGTCCCTAGAGAGTATCCTTTCCCCAAAAGGTATCCTTTTTATTTTTGTTCTGATTCAGCATTCCCAGAGCGTCGTGGGATAGATAGTTCTTAATTAGTAACAGTAATAGGAGGTCTTATTTTAAATATATGTATATCTGTGTATGTCCGAATCTCATTAATAACGAATCAAGTTACATATGTAACGGATCCATAATAAAGACTGTAGTTCAGTCTATCTCATAGATACGAAAAACCCCTAATTCGTTCATCTTATCTTATTAATAAAATTCGAATCGAAAGAACAAGTACTTAAATATTCTCTTCAATCGGTCTTTTTTATCTATCTCACACAAAAAAATAAAATGGTTTTTTTTTGTCAATCCATTTATCTGCTTTAAATCGTTGATGGTTCAATTCGAAAAGAAACAGATATTTTAATTTTTTTAATAAAAAGTAAAGTTAAAGTGTTGCATTCATACAATAACATACAATAATAGGTGGGATCTTGCTAAGATTGCTTCAAAAAAATTTTTGCCATCTTTGTATAGAAGAATTTGTATAGAAGAAAAAGGGGTATAGATTAATATGTTTATGTATCGACGGAACCAATGACTATTCATGATTCCATAATTGAATCAATTCCATATGGGTTCCAAATTAGAGGAATTTTTTGTTATGGTAAAACTTCGTTTGAAACGCTGTGGTAGAAAGCAACGTGCGACTTGAAGGACACGATCCGTTGTGGATTTTTATTCTTACATCCGCCACCTTTTCTATGAATGAAGGTGCTCTTGACCCGACATCTGTTCTGTTTTCACTAGAATCCTTTTTTGTTAGGTTGTAATGAATATAGTACATGATGGAGCTCGGGTAGAAAGTATGGATTCATCTTTCAGGGGGCAAGAATCTAGGGTTAATACCAATCAATAAATTGGAACAACTTTGTAAGTATATCATATATATCAATATATAAATTGAAAGGATCCGATTCAGTCAAGTTTTTAATTCAAAAGTAAAATTTGTTGAAATTGAGAAAAGTCTTTCGATTCAAAGTGTATCACGCGGGAATCGAGCGTTTATATGATTCTTTGATAGAAAGAAATCACAAAGGGGGTATGTTGCTGCCATTTTGTAAGGATTAAGAAGCACCGAAGTAATGTCTAAACCCACTGATTTAAAACAAAAAAAAGGATCCCAGAACAAGGAAACACCGTTTTTCAATTGTCTCAATAACTGGATAATAATAAAGATTAAATGAGACAAGCAAGAGGGGGTTAAAGACCATTCAAAAAATTAAATAAATTGCCTAAAGATTTTTTTCTTTTAAGCTCTTTGAGAATTATCCAACTTGAGTTATGGGTACAAATGATTTTTATTTTTTCAGGAAGGAGGAAGAAAAAAATGAGTTAAATCCCATTCTAATTTATTTTATCAACTCCTTTGCCAGAAATTAGAATTCTATACGTAGACAAAACTCCAAATCGTTTTTTCTCGAGCCGTACGAGGAGAAAACTTCCTATACGTTTCTAGGGGGGGTCTTGTTCATTTACTTAGATCTATCCCAATGAGCCGTCTATCGAATCGTTGCAATTGATGTTCGATCCCGAAGAGAAGGAAGAGATCTTCGGAACGTAGGTTTTTATGATCCGATAAAGAATCAAAGTTATTTAAACGTTCCTGCTATTCTATATTTCCTTGAAAAGGGCGCTCAGCCCACAGGAACTGTTCGGGATCTTTTAAAAAAGGCAGAGGTTTTTAAGTAACTTGGTCCTAATCAAACAAAATTGAATTAAGGAAATAAAGAAATAGAAAGGGATAGTAATTCTTATATAAATTTTTGTATTTATATATATACTTTTTTCCTTTTTTGGATTCTACTCATATCTATTTTTCATTGCTTCTATAAAATCTCATGTTCTAGAACGACAAAACTCGAGTTGCTTGATCCTAGAAATATAAAATTCTGGGAGTTCCTTCAATTGGTCGGTTTTCGTTGAATACTAATAAGTAATAACCAAGGAATCCTCCCTTTTTTATTCTAGTTACTTATTATGGATTATTGATTCAATCTGATATTTTTTTATTCCTCTATCTAAACTTTTTTCGGCTATGTAGTGCCAATCCAACACAAGCCCTTTTTTTAATAGTATTGAAAAAATTCCATTTATATTTATTTTGTTTTTCCGTTGTATTATTTCTCAACATTTATATTGACAACAGTGTATCGAACAAATATAATTCATCGTGATAAGTCGATAAATTTATTTTTGTCCGAGCGGTTTGATTTTTACCTTATATTATTCAAATGATGGGATTCCTTGAATTCTCTTTGATATAATAAGAATAGGGGTTTTGATTTAAAAGTCGATAACATAAGAACGAAGAGGTGGTCTATAAATTTTGACATTTATCTATCTTTTTTTTTTGATTGTATTTACATAAACTTTTTATATTCGGGTTGCTA